GTTGGACATAAATCCAATTTTTTAATTTTTTGGATTCCTTCGCGTTTGTTTTTCCCCTTCCTGGCGGTATCAAGATGCCACTGTGTCGGGATATCTTATCTGTCTTGTCCGGAAAATGGATATCTCCCGAAAATATTTTGAGTTCAATCCGTTTTTTTTTTCTCTCCACTCGGATCAATCCGCCGACTTGGCTTCTTATATTTAAAGTGATTCGTGTATCGACTCCAATGATACTATAGTTCTGTACCATTATGGCTGAGGATTCGGGTAAAATATGCACTTCCTCAGGAATGAAAAAAAAGCGATCTACTTTCATTTCGTATTTTGTCTTAAATTTTTGGACTCCTCGATACTCAATCATATCCTCTTTTTGGATGATTGAATCCGCCTTTAGAGTCCCATATTTCAGAATTCCGGAACTCTTTCTTCTGTATCTAGGATCATCAAAAAAAGCAAAAATACTATTTCTACGAAAAATACCATTTATGGGTATTTCAATCGAGATACCTGACTGCGGTATGAATTCTTTCTCTTGCTCTTGAATCGGTTGAAATGGAATGAGAAAGCGATTTCTTCGCCTTTTTGCTAATAAATCCGAGTTCTCATGAAAAATAGCAGAATATATGAAATTATAAGGACTAGTACCTAAGATTCCATTCAATTCTGAATAATAGGGAGTCCCTGATTTTTTTTTATCAGCAAAATCCGAACTCAAAAATTTTTGGCTCACTTGATCATTATTCACCGAGAGGCTAGAAATAGATTTTCTTTCGACGGAAAGAAAGGGTATGTTCATTTGATCTTGATCTTTGTGGTTCGAAAAAAGAATTAGACTAGATCCACATGAATTTCCTGATAATACCCATAAATGACTTGTTTTTGGTAAGAGATGTACATTACTATATGTAAATTCGGGTGCATGAGACACATCAGTACTCCAGTGCATTTCGCCCTCTGAGTCAGAATAAATATATTTTCTAACCCTCTCTTTAAAATGAAAAGTGTATGTTCCCTCGCGAATCTCAGCAATCACTTGTTCTGATTCCACATATTGATCATTTTGAACTAAAAGAAAACTTTTTGGTGGAATAGTCACGCTATGTATAATATCTTCGCTCTCAATAATTACAGACAAGTCCATATAACATAGAAAGGCAGGATACCCGTGACGTGTACGTGTAGGATGAACCAAATCCTCATTGAATTTTATTTTTCCATTATAAGGGGCTCGTACATGTTCGGCAGTACCTCCTGTAAATACTCCGCCGGTATGAAAAGTTCTTAATGTTAGTTGAGTCCCCGGTTCGCCAATAGATTGACCCGCGATAATACCTACAGCTTCCCCCAATTCAACTAGGTCACCATGAGTGGGACTCCGACCATAACATAATCGACAGATCCAAGATGTACTCCGACAAGTAAAGGGAGTTCGAATAGATATTGATTGTGTTCCAAAGGTTATTAATCGATTGACAAGTCCAATCCCAAGATCTTGATTTCGAAGGGCGACACATCGGGAACCTATATATATATCGTCTGCTAAGACACGACCAATTAATGTTTGGATAAAAATTCTTTCTGACATCATTCGATTTTTATTTCGAGGACTCACAGAAATCCCTCGGATAGTGCCACAATCTGTTCTACGTACAACAATATGTTGAACTACTTCAACAAGTCGACGCGTAAGATATCCGGCATCTGATGTGCGTACAGCAGTATCTACAACTCCTTTACGAGCTCCATAGCAAGAAATAATATATTCTGTTAAAGACAGTCCTTCGCGTAAATTGCTTTGAATAGGTAAATCAATCATTTGTCCTTGGGGATCCGACATTAATCCTCTCATACCCACTAATTGATGGACTTGAGATGCATTTCCCCTAGCTCCCGAAAAGGACATCATATGGACTGGATTGAAGGGGTCCGTCATCCTAAAATTAGGATTCATTTCTTGTCGCAAATATTCACTTGTAGCATACCATATCTCAATAGATTGGCGTAATTTTTCTACCGCATGTACATTCCCATAATGATGGTGTTTTTCCAAAATCAAACTTTGTTGTTCAGCATCTTGGACAAGCCAGCCCTTAGAAGGTATCGTTAAAAGATCATCAATTCCTAACGAAATGGATGTAGCAGTGGCTTGCTGGAAACCTAGGGTCTTTACTTGATCTAGGATGTGTGATGTATATGCCATCCCAAAGTGATCTATTAATCGGCTAATAAGTCGTTTAATAGCAGTTCCATCTATCACTTTATTGTGAAATACCAGATTGGCCCGTTCCGCCATAAGTACCTCCATATTCTGCTGAATGGGATTCGACAATGAGTTTGAGTCAATGATTGCAAAACTTCCTTTTCTCGATCTTGATTTGCGTAGAATTTTAGGTCAGGAACTATGGTCCGAGTTGAATCGGAGAGGTCCGAATTCACACGGGTGTCCTAGAATTACTTTTTTTAATACCATATTATTAGGTATCATATGAACAGGCTTGAG